CATTGACAGTTATCTTCGTTCTCAAATTTGTATTGATAGTTATATTTTAAGTAATAGTGTCAATTACAGTGACAGTTACATTTATAGTTACATTTGTGGTGAAAGCGGAAATAGTAGTAAAAGCGAGAGTTCCAGTATAAAAACTAGCACAGATGGTAGTGATTTAACTATAAGTTCTAATAATTTAAATGTAACTCAAAAATACAGGCATTTGTGGATTCAATGCGAAAATTGTTATGGATTAAATTATAAGAAATTTTTAAAATCAAAAATGAATATTTGTGAACAATGTGGATGTCATTTGAAAATGAGTAGTTTCGATAGAATCGAACTTTCGATTGATCCAGGTACTTGGGATCCTATGAATGAAGACATGGTCTCTCTGGATCCCATTGAATTTCATTCAGAGGAGGAACCTTATAAAGATCGTATTGATTCTTATCAAAAAAATACAGGATTAACTGAGGCTGTTCAAACAGGCACAGGTCAACTAAATGGTATTCCCGTAGCAATTGGTGTTATGGATTTTCAGTTTATGGGGGGTAGTATGGGATCTGTAGTGGGTGAAAAAATCACACGTTTGATCGAGTATGCTACCAATCAATTTTTACCTCTTATTCTAGTGTGTGCTTCCGGAGGAGCACGCATGCAAGAAGGAAGTTTGAGCTTGATGCAAATGGCTAAAATATCTTCCGCTTTATATGATTATCAATTAAATAAAAAGTTATTTTATGTACCAATCCTTACATCCCCTACCACAGGTGGGGTGACGGCTAGTTTTGGTATGTTGGGAGATATCATTATTGCCGAACCCAATGCCTACATTGCATTTGCAGGTAAAAGAGTAATTGAACAAACATTGAATAAGACAGTACCTGAGGATTCACAAGTGGCTGAATATTTATTCCATAAGGGCTTATTCGATTCAATCGTACCGCGTAATCTTTTAAAGGGCGTTATGAGTGAGTTATTTCGGCTACATGCTTTCTTTCCTTTGAATCAAAATTAGATCAAGTAGAGCCTTAGAGTCTTAATTTAATAAGAGTATTAATTTAATAAAACTTAATAACTTTTTTTTTATGTGTGGTGACCAAATAATGATTTAGTTTATAGGAATCAAAATAAAAATCCGAAGAATGTATTTTTTCTTTGGTAACATAAGATTTAATTGTAGAAAGAATCATGCGTATCCGTTTTTTATCGATATTCCTGGTTACTAACCAGGAAATCGCTATTAAACAAAATAAAAGAGTGAATTCTTTCTCTTTCTTCCGTGAAATTAGTCAAGAGGGTCTTGCATCTTTATATACCGCCCGAAAATCATCCCCTACTAAGAATACCTTTTGTCGGATCGTATTATTATAACTAATTCTTTTTGGAATTTGTAAGAAACCCTTTCTTTATTAAATTTTATTAAATTATAAGACAAGAACAAAATATTAACTATTAATCCGAATAAGAAAAGATGGATTATCATACATATATTTCATATCGAAACATGTAGAAAGATTAATAAGTCCATTTATTTACATATTTATTATTTATTGTATTTTATTAATTAATATTTATTAATATTTATTTAATATATATTTATTAAAACATATACTTATATACTCCTCATTAAGTAAAGTATGTATATACTCACTTCGGTATACTAAGTATAATATAATAATTATATATGAATTATAAGATATCTTTATAACAATATAAAGATAAGGTTAAAATATTAATATAAAACAATAAATAGAACAATAAATAACAGGTACAAATATTAAATCGAGGTACCCATTTTATGATCAACAGCTTCCCCTCCATTTTTGTGCCTTTAGTGGGCTTAGTATTTCCGGCAATTGCAATGGCTTCTTTATCTCTTCATATTCAAAAAAACAAGATTTTTTAGATACGATAGGGACAAATCTTATCTATTTTTCTATTTTTTTTTTTCAAGACTTACTTACTTGGATCATAACACGGATATCTATTTAGTAAAATATGGTATAACATGTGTCTTCTAACATAAGCTTTTATGTATGTGTAAACATGATAATGATATATGAGTAAATGAATTATAACTATTTTCAAATGGATCGGGATCGGGTATAATTTCTGAAATGTAAAGTCAATATATCTATATGTATGTGGATGTCTATAGGAAATCATATGAAAGGGATGTTATTATTTTAGTTTGGATCTAAGTCTAAGCAATTCGATGAATTGCTCCTAAAGGTTTACATCATAATAGTGCTGGTTGATGAGAGTTACTTCGGAAACAAAAAAAGTAAAATAAATTTTATTTTTGTTATTCTCCCAATTCCAATAAAATGCAACTAGGTCTAGTTATACTATGAGTTGGCGATCAGAACGTATATGGATAGAACTTATAGAGGGTTCTCGAAAAACAAGTAATTTCTTCTGGGCCTTTATTCTTTTTTTAGGTTCATTGGGTTTTTTATTGGTTGGAACGTCCAGTTATTTTGGTAGGAATTTTATATCTTTATTTCCTTCTCAGGAAATCGTTTTTTTTCCACAAGGGATCGTGATGTCTTTCTATGGGATTGCAGGTCTTTTTATTAGCTCATACTTGTGGTGCACAATTTCGTGGAATGTAGGTAGTGGTTATGATCGATTCGATATAAAAGAGGGCGTAGTGTGTATTTTTCGTTGGGGATTTCCTGGAAAAAATCGTCGCATATTCCTCCGATTCCTTATGAAAGACATTCAGTCTATCAGAATAGAAATTAAAGAGGGTGTTTTTGCTCGTCGTGTCCTTTATATGGAAATCAGAGGTCAGGGGGCCATTCCCTTGACTCGTACTGATGAGAATTTGACTCCACGAGAAATTGAGCAAAAAGCTGCCGAATTGGCCTATTTCTTGCGTGTACCGATTGAAGTATTTTGAAAAAAGGAACTGAAGAATGAATACTTTGCAAGAGGGAAAAAACTCAAGAATCCTCTTTTTTTTTTTCTATAGCATAACTTAAGTTTCTTCAGAACGCTTATTCGAGCCAAAGGAAACGTATACGAAACAATCCTAAAACGAAAATGTTTGTGTCCACAATTTTTTTATGCGTATGTAAATCCACTTAACTCAATTCAGTAACAAAAGAAGTAAAAAATCTAAATAATAGATTCATCTCATATAATATATCAAAACAAAACATTTCGGAATAAAATAAAGAATTTTTTTTCGAAATATTTGATATTTTGATAGAACGGTAGTTCTTTCGTCTCAAAATCCGACTAATATTAATTTGAAGTGGGCTCTTTCTTATTCTATTTCTGTATTTTTTCTAAATTCAAGGACTAACCACTGTACTGAATCACAAATAAAAAACCGGAAATATATTCATGAGCTCGATGACTTGTAATATAAGTTATGCTTGATAAAAATATTAGTATCGTATAGAGTCGATGAATGAGGTGAGTTCATTAAAAATTAAAAAATTCACAGACGAAAAAATGGCAAAAAAGAAAGTATTCATTTCCCTTATATATCTTGCATCTATAGTATTTTTGCCTTGGTGGATTTCTCTCTCGTTTAATAAAAGTCTGGAATCTTGGGTTACTAATTGGTGGAATACTAGGCAATCCGAAATTTTTTTGAATGATATTCAAGAAAAGAGTATTCTAAAAAAATTCATAGACTTAGAGGAACTCCTCCGTTTGGACGAAATGATAAAGGAATACCCAGAAACACATTTACAAAATCTTCGCATCGAAATCTACAAAGAAACGATCCAATTGATCAAGATGCACAATGAGGAGCGTATCCATACAATTTTACACTTCTCGACAAATATAATCTGTTTCGTTATTCTAAGTGGTTATTCTATTATAGGTAATGAAGAACTTGTTATTCTTAACTCTTGGGTTCAAGAATTCCTATATAACTTAAGCGACACAATAAAAGCTTTTTCTATTCTTTTATTAACTGATTTATGTATAGGATTCCATTCGCCCCATGGTTGGGAATTAATGATTGGCTCTGTCTACAAAGATTTTGGATTTGCTCATAATGATCAAATTATATCCGGTCTTGTTTCTACTTTTCCAGTCATTTTAGATACAATTTTTAAATATTGGATCTTTCGTTATTTAAATCGTGTATCTCCTTCACTTGTAGTGATTTATCATTCAATGAATGACTGAAAAATGATCGACCGATCCAATTTTAATATTTGTTACTTTGTACATAAGCAAAACATTAAAAATTGTACTTATTCTTTCTACCCATCAAAGGGGATTCCTCCAATATTCCAGTAAAATTATTTCAGTAAATATCAACATTATAGATAGGGAACTATACTAGTGACCTACCTAATTTTATTGTAGAAATTTTCGGGATCAATGATTGGACCATGCAAACTAAAAATACCTTTTCTTGGATAAAGAAAGAGATTACTCGATCCGTTTACGTATCGCTCATGATATATATGATATATATAATAACTCAGGCGCCCATTTCAAACGCATATCCCATTTTTGCACAGCAGGGTTATGAAAGTCCACGAGAAGCGACTGGCCGTATTGTATGTGCCAATTGCCATTTAGCTAATAAACCTGTGGATATCGAGGTTCCACAAGCGGTACTTCCTGATACTGTATTTGAAGCAGTTGTTCGAATTCCTTATGATCTGCAAGTAAAACAAGTTCTTGCTAATGGTAAAAAAGGAGCTTTGAATGTAGGGGCTGTTCTTATTTTACCCGAGGGGTTTGAATTAGCCCCTCCCGATCGTATTTCGCCCGAGATTAAAGAAAAGATAGGAAATCTGTCTTTTCAGAGCTATCGCCCCACTAAAAAAAATATTCTTGTAATAGGTCCTGTTCCTGGTCAGAAATATAGCGAAATCACCTTTCCTATTCTTTCCCCGGACCCCGCTAGTAAGAAAGATGTTCACTTCTTAAAATATCCCATATACGTAGGCGGGAACAGGGGAAGGGGTCAGATTTATCCCGACGGGAGCAAGAGTAACAATAATGTTTATAATGCTACAGCAGCA